GAAACTATTTTAGTAAAATTTAACTGTCGCAATTCCCGAGCGATCGGACCAAAAACGCGAGTTCCTTTTGGATTTCCTTCTTGATCAATAACAACTGCAGCGTTATCATCATATCGAATTATCATACCGTTGTCACGTTTGAGTTCTTTAGGGGTACGCACAATTACAGCTCTGACCACTTCTGATCTTTCTAGGGGCATATTTGGCACTGCTTCTTTAATCACAGCAACAATAATGTCGCCAATATGTGCATATCGACGATTGCTAGCTCCTATGATTCGAATACACATCAATTCTTGAGCCCCACTATTATCCGCAACATTCAAATAGGTTTGGGGTTGAATCATATTCATTTTTTTTTATCTGTTCTTTCAATGCACAAAGCAAGGATCTAAGAAAAAAAAAAGAAATATTTTTTGTCAAAAACCTGCTATTTTTCATTTCCAAGACCGATTTCTTTTGGTTTTACACCCTTATCCTCCCAAAATAATAAATTGAGTTCGTATAGAGATTTTGGACGCCGCTATTGAAATAGCCTTTCTGGCTATATTTTCTGATACTCCGCCCATTTCATAAAGTATTCGACCCGGTTTAACAACAGCAACCCAATATTCGGGGGATCCTTTCCCCGAACCCATACGTGTTTCTGCAGGTCTTATTGTAACTGGTTTGTCTGGAAATATACGTACCCATATTTTTCCACCACGACGTGCATTTCGGGTCATTCCTCGTCGACCTGCTTCTATTTGTCTAGATGTGATCCAAGCGGGTTCAAGTGCCTGAAGACCATATTTACCAAAACAAATATGATTACCTCGAAAAGATATTCCCTTCATTCGTCCTCTATGTTGTTTACGGAATCTAGTTCTTTTAGGGTTATAGTTGATGGTTGTTTCTAAATTCCATCTCTACTACAGAACTGGACATGAGAGTTTCTTCTCATCCAGCTCCTCGCGAATAATAGGATTCAAAATAGTTAATTTGAATTAAGATATATGTATTTAATTAATAATAGATAATCGTTTGAATCGCGGGATTCTTTGAGATTTTATATAATCCATTAGTAAGTTGTATATCCTATTTGGATATTTAATTCTACAATTTAATTCTACATATTAAACATATATGTTTTTTAGAATAGTCTTTTTTCTCTTAATTATTGATAATGAAAATATTATTACTTTAATATATATATATAACCTTCTATTGAATCTTTCATTTTTTTTTTTTACTTTTTCATATTGAAAATTTATCAATCTAAAAAAGGTTTTCGCGGGCGAATATTCTTTATTTAAGTTGTAGGGTTAGCTCATGACTTCTCAGAATAGATGAATTGGTTCTCAGTTTCTTCCGCCATCCCGGCCAATGAATCATTAGAATTTTTTTATAGAATCTTTTACATTCACAGGTTTCATCGTTCCCATCACTTTTTGCTTAATGGCTAGGTCTCAATTCTACAATGGAGCTCTTATCTTAATGAAATTTCTTTTTGAGTCAATCTTCTCAGTCTTTATTGGCTCGAGTCTCTTGGTTTTTTTCTATGAAGAAATTAATTTAATTATGAATGAATCAGTATTGATGCTTTATTACATTGCCTTTTATGAGATGACTCATAGACCTTACATATTGGAATTCTATATCATTGATATTTTTTATCTCTTTATCTCACCCGTCCATTTATCCACATCTTTTTTCTATATTTTCGCTTCACAACTTCGACTTCCTATTGATTTTTTTGTTTATGCAAAATAGATTTCAGTTGCTACAACGCTATGATCAATATATCATATCTTGACTGGCTTTTTAGACCCAGATAATACGAAGCGATGAGTTGGTTTTTTTTTAGTTCTATAGTTATTAGTTTCTATTATGGCGTCCTTTTTTTTAATCTTACCCCTAAAAAACCCAACGAGTCACACACTAAGCATAGCAATAAACTAAAATGGTCAATCAAATTTTTATTCAACCCTATAGAATTGTTTATTTCATTTTTGATTGAACAAAAAATACTAATACTCATTTATTCTTTATTTGTTCAATTAATGGATAGAAACAAAAGAAAAGTAAATATTTGTTAGTCATTGTCTATAAATATCCAAATTTTGATCCCTAATACCCCATAGATAGTTCGAACTGTATAGCAACAATAATCTATTTTAGCGCGAATGGTTTGTAGGGGAACTCTACCTTCTCTGATCCACTCGATGCGTGCAATTTCTTTTCCATCTATACGTCCCCCGATTTGTACTTGAATTCCTTTTGTATCGGTTTGTTCAGTTAATTCAATAGCTTTTTTCATTGCTTTCCGAAATGAAACTCTATTTTTCAATTGTCCAGCTATAAATTCTCCAAGAATGTTGGAGTTTCCATAAGGTTTTGCAATTCTGCTGATAGCAATGTTAAGTTTTCGGTTTACCCAATTAAATTCTTTTTCTAAATTCATCTGTAATTCTTCGATTCCGCGTGGTCTACTTTCTATTAAAAATGTGGGGAATCCCAT